GATAGGTAGAATCAAAATCTACCGTAAAGTCCCAAATTAGATAATGAAATTCTGTCTGCTATATTGAAAATAAAGCGCTTCGGAATTGATCTTCTCTTTTAAGAATTTTCATTTTTCTTTGTTGAGTGATAACTTAAGCTTTCAATAAAATCTTTCTTGTCACAATATTCCTAGATATTTCAACCTAGCATTTTCGATTACGAAAAAAAATTAGGCATCGCATTAGTTCACAAATTCTGACAAGAATTTTATCTCTCTAAATAGAGAAAAGAAAGAATAAAAAAAGATCTCTTTCTTTTTAGTGCAATTCTATTCTTTCTATTTGATTTTTTTCGTTCCTATTCTCCTTTCTCAGAAAAAGGGACTTGAAACAAAGTAAAGGATTCCTTCGTTCTTGATAGTTATTTACTTAATCAGTGGATAGGAGTAGACTCTGGATCGGAATCAGGGGAAGTACTTCTTCATCATTTCTACCAACTTAAAGCCCCCATCAGAATTCCTTTTATGCATAGAAAAATCCTGTTGAATGACTTACATAATCTCTATTACGAATCCTTTGTGTACCTTGGTGTTCCTATAACCATCCACCTCCTTTGCTAATCGCCCATTAGGGTAATACATCTATGAGAATAGATAGTAAAAACCCCATACAGTTGATCTTTTGCACCCGCTTCAAGCCATGATCACTAATTAATCAATCTTGGGGTAAACAGTTTCTAATGTTTATGGTTATGGTTACTTTTACTTAACTTCTTGTACATAGAAAATGAGACTCAATCTTTTTACGGCAATTTTATAAGCCGTTTCTTTCACTCATATAACTATTTGGTTTAGTTCATCAACCCGAATGATGAATAAAAAATGAAACTTTCTATTCAACTCATGAAAGGCCCCTCCTAGAAAGATAAAGAAGTAGGGTTCATTTTATGTCTTAACGAATCACACGTAGAGATATTGATAACACACATAGAGTTAATGGGATTTCATAACTAATTGATTGAGCCGCGGCTCGTAAACCACCTAAAAAGGAATATTTATTATTTGATCCATATCCTGACATAAGAAGTCCAATGGGGGCAATACTTGAAATTGCAATCCATAAAAAAATACCAATACTGAGATCGGCTAGAACAAGATGATAGCCAAAAGGAATTACTAAATAACTTAGTAGAATTGATATAACTGCGATGGATGGTCCGATACTGAATAGACGAATATCTCCTCGAGATGGCAGAAGATTCTCTTTGAGAAGTAATTTTGTACCATCTGCTAGCGCTTGAAGAATTCCTAAAGGACCAGCGTATTCAGGTCCAATACGTTGTTGTATCCCTGCAGATATTTCTCTTTCTAACCAAACAATGACTAGTACACCTATTGTGATTCCTAATACAAGAGTCAAAATAGGGACAAGCATCCATATGATTCCAGCGACTTCTTTGAAGGATTCCAATCTAGAAAAAGAGCTGATAGCTTGTGCTTCTGTTGTATCAATTATCATTTTAACGATCAACTTCTCCCATAATGATGTCTATGCTACCTAATATCGTCATAATATCAGCCAATTTCATTCTTTTAACTAGCTGAGGAAGAATTTGCAAATTGATAAAACCGGGTGGTCGGATTTTCCATCTCCAAGGAAAAAGACTCTTATCTCCTATCAGAAAAATTCCCAACTCGCCTTTTGGGGCTTCAACTCTCACATAAAGTTCTTGCTTCGATAATTCAAAAGTCGGAGAGGGTTTTTTACTAATAAATCGATAGTCAAAATCATTCCATTTTGGGTCCCTTAGTCTCTCAAACCGTCGCATTTCTAAATTCTCATAGGGCCCCCCCGGAATTCCTTCGAGAGCCTGTTGAATCATTTTTATGGATTCTGTCATTTCAGTGATTCGTACTAAATAACGAGCTAATGAATCTCCCTCTCTTTGCCATTGGACTTCCCAGTCGAATTCCTCGTAACACTCATACTGATCAACTTTACGAAGATCCCATTGTATTCCGGAAGCTCGTAGCATTGGTCCCGATAAACCCCAATTTATCGCCTCCTCTCCGCCAATAATGCCTACCCCCTCAACTCGTTTTAAAAAAATAGGATTGTGTGTAATAAGATTTTGATATTCAGCAACCTCTCTTAAAAAATAATCACAAAAATCCAAACATTTATCTATCCATCCATAAGGTAAATCAGCAGCCACCCCTCCGATACGAAAAAAATTATGCATCATTCGCATCCCAGTGGCAGCTTCGAATAGGTCATATATCAACTCTCTTTCTCGAAAAATATAGAAGAAGGGGGTTTGTGCCCCAATATCCGCCATAAAAGGGCCAAGCCATAACAAATGCGAAGCTATACGACTTAACTCCAACATAATGACTCGGATATAGCTGGCCCTTTTAGGTACTTGAATATTGCTTAACTGCTCTGGTGCATTTACAGTTATTGCTTCTGTGAACATAGTAGCTAAATAATCCCAACGTGTTACATAAGGCAAATATTGTATAATTGTTCGGTTTTCCGCAATTTTTTCCATACCTCTGTGTAAATAACCCAATATTGGTTCACAGTCAATAACATCTTCCCCATCTAGAGTAACAATGAGTCGAAGAACGCCGTGCATTGATGGGTGGTGAGGACCCATATTGACTATCATGAGGTCTTTTCTTGTAGCTGACGTAGTCATAGATTTTTCCCGATTCATTCTTCCATGAATTGCTGAAAGTGAAAAGAAGTTCATTAAGGTTGAAGCGAAAAATTAAAACCGACTCTTCAACCAGCTTTTGTTTCTCCAATATTCAACTGATCGATTAATTCTTTATAACGTATTCTATTTTTTTTGACAAATAAGCTAGCAGCCGTTGACGTTTTCCCAGAATTTTTCGCAGGTCTCTCTGAGACAAATAGTCTTTTTGTGCAATTCCAAATGTGAAGTCAGTTTTCGTATCTTATTGGTGAAATTCACTATTTGAAATTCAGCAGATCCCCTGTTTTCTTTGGTTTCCTTTTGCAAAATAATTGAAACGAATGCTTTTTTTATCATAAAAGAATTTCCTCCCCTCCCCTTTTTATAGAACAGATATGGATTTTATTGATCAGTAATAATAATACCGACTATTTTAATGCAGTATACACAAGAATCAGAATTTCTTTAGGGATTCCTTATTTTATCAATTAACATAAGATGAATCAATCTAATTTTGAATTAGATTCGACGAATAGAGATGCAAAAAGATGATTTTGACACTCACAAAAGCGAATAACTGAAACCTAAAATTACGAAGATTTCCGTGAGACCTTTGTAGATCTAATTAATACGTCGTTGACTGAGTATCTTAGACTTTATATGAAATTGGGATGTAAGACAAGGCATATGCTCTGCTGTTTTGTTTACTTTCATATACCCTATCTTCTCTAACATCTAGGGTATATGAAAGTACCATCAACGAATTTTCAAATTTCGAATCGTGGATACAAATAGATTCTTAACATCCTCTAGATTCTTAACATCCTCAAACGATTCCTGCCGTTCTAATGGTGGATACATATAGATTCTTAACATGCTGAAACGACTCCCATTATTGGTATCAAACCAAAAACGATTCATACAAGCTAAATCTTCTAATCGATAATTAGGCCAAAGAAAGAACTTTAATTTCATTAATTCTAATTCATTTTTATCTCTATCTCTATCACGATGTTTACTTTCCTTCAAAGATGGACTCCAGTTTCTTATCTTAGTCTCGTTGCAAAATACTAGATTTCTATCCACACCTTTCCTATTTTTAGATTTGAAAGACATTAGAATTCTCAATTCTCTACGACGTCTAGATGATAAAATATTTTCAGGAACAAGCAAATCATAATGATTTTTCTCTCTATTTCCTGCTATTCTTTGATGGCTTATAATGGATTCATCAACCCCAATTAGTTCCAGGTTTCGATCAACGAATGGAATGCTTAGGATTTGATCGCGAATCCCTTTTTTTTTAAGATTATGACCTTTAGGCAGATGCGGGCGTCTTAAAACCAGTACCCCAAGTTTAAGCGCGTTTTTTTCCAGAAATTGCCCGTCGTGATCAAGCTTTAGTTGATTTGGACTGAATCTTTCCGTTCGCAGAGAGATTATCGTCGAATTGGCCAACTTTTTGCGAGCTTTTCTGGCCTCCACGCGAGCTTTTCCCCCCTCCACCAGGTAGCTAATTGGCACGAACATATCGACGGTTCTTTGTGCCACAACCTTATTGTACCAGTGCAGTTGAAAACTCAAAAGTTCTCTCAGAGCTCTAGCAGCTCCTTTTTTCTTCAAAGCGTAAGCCGGGTTTGGTCGACCTTTTATTGCATAGCTATGCACAGCTATATTTAGAACCATTATTCTGCTAAATGAAGTCCAAGGGTTCATTCTATATTCTTTTAAATATAGAATCAATTCTGGGAAGAACCAAGATGCACATTTTTCTTTGTGTTGGCGGACTCTCTTTCTCAGTTTTCTCATTTTCGACGGGTTTTTCACTAGTTTTAGTTTTAGCCAATCACGAAAGATTTTGTCGGGCTCGGGTCTCTTGGGTCTAATAATTCCTAGATCTTTTGCTAGATCGTGTAGATCTTTATCTAGAGCTTGTACATTTTTACGAAGATGAATGTACAAAAGACCTAGTTTATTATCATCCTCATCCTTATCCTTTACATCCTTTAGTACGTCGTTTAGAACAAAGGTTTGCCACTCGAAATCCAAATATTTTCTATCTGCCAAATCCAAATATTTTCTATCTGCCAAATCAAAATATTTTATATCTGGCTTTTCTTTCCGAATTTCCCAAATCCTTTCCAAAATTTTATCTAAAGTATATAAAGGGGCTAAACTATATAAAGGACTCCTCCTTCTTGTTATATAACGCTCCATAGAAAGGCCCTCAGGATTTTTGCGATAAAGATTCAGATTGTCATAATCAAATTGGTCTATGGCGAACCTCCATTTTAAGTTCTCAATTACTGGTAATTGTGATCCAGTAATAGGTGAGTCTTTCTTCGTTTCATAATTAATAAATTGATCTGATAAAAGACCGTATCTATAGCATTTTTTAAATTTTTCTGATCGGGAATCTACTTTATATGTGTAATGAAATGAAAATAATAGGTCTTTCTCATTTGAACTCCATTTTTTAAAATCCTTATTTTCAGCCATCCAACGTTGATTGACTCGAGTTCGCCATTTTTCTGGTATTAATCTAGACCACCCAATGGGAGAATTGTATTGAAAATGACCTCTTAACCAGTTTTTCCATTGATCATAACTTCGAAGTTTCTTATGCTTTAATTGGGAATTCAATATTCCTTGTATTCCAAAAGAATCCTTTATTGTGGTCTTAAGAAAAAAAGACGTTCCGGGATATTGAAGAACGGATCTTAACTTAGACAAGTTACTAGCTTGTAGTTGGGATAATTTAAAAAATACATATCCCTGTGACAAGGAAGATAAGTCATAAAAAATATTTGACTTCTTCTTAGTAGGTCGTGACTTTTTGATAGTCGAAATAGAAATAAAGTGAATGTCTTTTTCAGTTGTTTCATCTTTAGATTGCTTTTTTTCATTTTTAGATTGATTTCTTTCATTATTAGAAATGTATTCCCCAATCATTGATTCAACAAAATGTTTTATATTGATTGCGGCAATATTAATCATATTAATCATAGGTAGAAAGATATCTATGTATTTTTTTTCAATGCAAATTTTTAGAAAATAATGAAATTTGATGATTAATCGAACATTTCTTCTTATGAAAAGTTTCCAAGGATTTTTTGTTTTTCGCGGTTGTGATTCTAATTCTACATTAGACTCTTCTATACTACTTTTTATTTCAGAAATAGCTTTGATTTGATCTTTTTCAAGCCTTTGTATTTTATTTCTCACTATGCGGATTCTATCAGTTAGATTCTTCATTTGTAGGTCTGTCTCTGAATCATTTTCACAATCTATAGATCCAATTGGAGTAAATGATTCGTCTTGAATTTGACTTGATTTAGATAATTTTTTCAAATTATCTAATGGAATTACATTTACCTCTAAGAGTTCGGTTACTCCGCTTTTAAAATATGGTACTAAAGCCTTTAGAACTTTCTTTGTCTTTTTTTTCATTTTGATTCCGAGTTTCTTTAAAATGAGTTTCAAAAAGACAACAAACGGGGACGAAGAGGAAGATTCTGTTCGGGGCGGAGCGAAAGCCGCTTCAGCCTCCATTCCCCAAACGGTTAAAAAATAATAGTCCAGGTCTAGTTTTTTTCTTTTCTTTTTGATTACATTTCTACCAGAGGATTGTAGCTGAGATTTGCACCAAGGTTTCAAGGAGAAAGGAGATATTATTTTGATGTCAAAACCTTCTGAAAAAAAATAGATCAGAAGGTCGTTAATTTGTAATGGAACACCCCCATGGGTGACTGGAATGTGTATTTCTTTCGCCCATTCCGCAAAATCCTCGTCCCAGTCAGAAACTCCATAGTTTAAGAAATAGAAAGTATTTTTAGCTATTATGAATAAAGGGAATAGAATATATTTTCTAAGAATCGATTGCATTACTAATAAGGAAGTTCTTATTTCTGTTCCATGTGACAGGTTTTCCCAAGCTTCTTCTGTTTCTAGTTTCATTCTTTCTTGTTGTTCCCGTTTTGTTTTCTTTTTTTCCCTCTTCCATTCTGGAAGAGGATCTCTTATTTTTGTATCATCAAAAATTTTTGATTCTATTCTTCCCCAAATTCGCAAAAAAAAGTTATAAAACATAGCCACGAGCTTACTTTGGGTTTTGCCCCAAAAAAGTGGGGAAGACGGTCTTGGTAGAAGCAGGTTCGCAATTATTTTCCGCCTTTGAGCGCATCCAGTACCCTTGATTATGTTTCGACGAAAATCCGGTTCATCAATATATTGTTCCACCAACAACTCATCCGGGATCTCGGGATCATCAGTATCGTCTAACTTAGTAAATAGTATGATCTGTTTCAAGTCCCTTGAGAACATATCGGGATCTATTTCTTGCTTTGGTGAAATGTCTTTCGGTTTATAGTCCAGTAACACGAATTCCAAATCGCTGATTAATCGGGATCTCGTCCATTTAGGGACGGTTTTTCTAATTTTTCGAAAACGTTTCATTTTTAAAGCATCTTGTCTTTTTTTCTTTTTCTCATTTGACTCATAGTCGTTGTTTAAAATCTCCTCATATTCGTCTTTAATAAATTGAGGACGCTTGTGAAGGTCACCTAAAAGGATACGACTCGTCTTATCCGGTCCAGCTCCTACTAATTGAGATAGGCTAAATGGGGCCGACTCCCTGAGTGCAAATGTCCATAAACGATATTTAGAGAAACTTATACGATTTCGCCTACTCAACAAAGGATCCTTCCCTGGTGTCAGGTAGTTTTTCATTTTTTGTATCTTCTTCCCATCCAAAGACGAAAAGAGCTCAAGAAAAGAATAGTCTACTTTGCTTTTATGAAAATAAACAGACTCATACTTA